TTTTGTAATATTATAATAGTGTATATACACCAATTCAAGAGGTAGAAAACTGCACTCGAGGGTTTCCTGTTTCCGGGGGGTTTACGGGAGTCTTCATAATTCTCGAGGGTAGGGGGGTAGGGGGGTTTACGCGCGTAAGCCAAGGGGGTCTCTTCATAGGATTGTTAGGAGAAACGAAGTGGACTTTATGCTCTTGACATCAGTTATGCATTCTTAATTTGATAAGTTAATTAAGTTGGGACGGTATTACGTTGTACAAGAAAATGTTCTACCTTAATTCTGCTTAGACGCGCTGCACTCTGAAATGTAAGAGGAAAGGAAAAAATAAAAAGGAACCCCTTGCGCTCTGGAAAGAATGCTAGGCTTGGTGGGTAACGAGTATAATGGTTTCCACCATTAACTTATGCAAGCGTCAATGAACGTTAGTGGAGTCAATAATTTATATGGCCCTGAGGTAGGAACCAAATGCCAGGAATAATTCATTAAGTGAAACCCCCACAATTTTTGTCCTTGACCATCAATAAACGTTATCATTTAGAAATCATTAGTTGGTGGGCTCTTACTGTGCATTACTGTTTAAGATAATGGGATGAGGAGGACTTGGTAGAAATTACTGGTGATTTATTGTGTTGATTATTTAGATTTTTAATATTCATTATTTACTCGAATGTACTTTCTATTTTAATGGTTTAGGTCTTCCCTTATTTTATTGTACTAAACAAAAATGTTTTAATTCAGTTAATGGTGTTAATACATATGTGGTTTTACACCATTATACACTATGTATGGTTATATTCATTATATGGTGTTAACACATATATGTCTTAGAAACATTATATGTATGGTCTAAGTAAGTTATGGGGATGTTGCATATATGCACTAAAGAATAGTTTAACTTCAGAATCCTGGCTTTGGGAGTCAGGGGTGAGGGTTAAAATCCCTCTTCTTTAAAGCAATAGGGAGGAGTTTAACCTCCGGCCTCCGGCTTACAAGGTCGGCGCTCTGGGCTGAGCTACTAATGCATGCTCATTCAATGGCTTTGTTTTCTAGTACTCCTACTACAGGGATAAAAATAAGGAATAGGGCGAAGTAGATCAGGGAGGCGATTTGGCCAATGACAACGAATGGATGTTCTACTGGTATGCCGCCAATTCATGTTAGGATAATTACGTCGGCTAGAAGGGTTCAGAATAGAAGTTGAGTTAGAGGTCGGAAAGTTAGTCCTCGTTGTTTTGAGGTGTGGAGTAGAGGGACTAGTATTAAAACGAGGATGGAGAACAGGAGTGCGAGGACTCCTCCTAGTTTGTTAGGGACCGATCGTAGGATTGCGTATGCAAATAAAAAATACCATTCTGGCTTGATGTGGGGTGGTGTAACTAGAGGGTTGGCAGGGGAGAAGTTGTCTGGGTCTCCTAGGAGATTAGGTATAAATAGTGCTAAGGATGTTAGTGCAATTATTATTACAGCAAAGCCTAGGAGGTCTTTGTATGAAAAGTATGGGTGGAAGGATACTTTGTCTGCGTCTGAATTAAGTCCTATGGGGTTGTTGGATCCAGTTTCATGGAGGAAAAGCAAGTGAATAGCTGTAGCACCTACAATGATGAACGGGAATAGGAAGTGGAAGGTGAAGAACCGAGTTAAAGTTGCGTTGTCTACTGAGAAACCTCCTCAGATTCATTGAACTAGGCTATCCCCTACGTAGGGGATAGCTGAGAATAGGTTGGTGATGACTGTTGCACCTCAGAATGATATTTGTCCTCAGGGAAGGACGTATCCTACAAAGGCGGTGGCCATGACTAGGAGGAGAAGGACAACTCCGATGTTTCAGGTCTCCTTGTATAGGTAAGATCCGTAGTATAAGCCTCGGGCGATGTGCATGTAAATGCAGATGAAGAAAAATGATGCTCCGTTAGCATGTATATTTCGTAGCAGTCACCCGTAGTTGACGTCTCGACAGATGTGTGCGACTGACGAGAAGGCTGTTGAGATGTCAGCGGTGTAGTGTATTGCTAGGAATAGTCCCGTTGCGATTTGGGTAATAAGACATAAACCTAGGAGTGAGCCGAAGTTTCATCATACTGAAATGTTGGATGGGGCGGGTAGGTCAACGAGAGCGTTGTTTGCGATTTTTAGTACTGGGTGGGTTTTTCGTAGGCTGGCCATTAAAGTTCCTGTAGTTGAATAACAACGGTGGTTTTTCAAGTCACTAGTCCTGGTTAAAATCCTGGTGGGAATTATGACTTATATTATGTTCGTGCTTTTATTAGCTTTAGTGTTGGGTTTGATTGCGGTTGCTTCTAATCCTTCTCCTTATTTTGCTGCCTTAGGTTTGGTTGTGGTGGCTGGGGCTGGGTGTGGGATCTTGGTGGGGTCTGGAGGGTCTTTTCTTTCTTTAATTCTTTTTCTTATTTATTTAGGTGGGATGCTTGTTGTGTTTGCTTATTCTTCTGCTTTAGCAGCGGAGCCTTATCCCGAAACTCTGGGGAGTCGTTCTGTTGCCATTTATGTGGGTTCTTATTTGTTGGCTGTTGTAGGTGGTTCAGTTAGTTTAGTTGGGGAGTGGTATGAGGGTTCTTGGGTGCCTTGTGGGGAGATAAGCACTGGGGGAGTGATTCATAGTGATATGGGGGGAGTGGGAATGATTTATTCTGAAGGGGGGTGGATATTGGTCGTTAGTGCATGAATGCTCTTGTTGTGTTTATTTGTGGTGCTTGAGTTAACACGTGGTGTGAGTCGTGGTACTCTTCGAGTTGTTTAGGTTCAGAGGATGATGCATGCTAGTGCGAGGGTTAATAAAAAGATTATTAGGTAGGTTTTGATGGCACCTTGTTGTGCGTTGCTGGTGTATGACGATAGTGGTGTGTTGGCTGTGACGGTGGCTTGGGGTCCTGTTTTTTCTAGTCATGTTTGGTCTACTATTTGGCTGGCAAGAGTTTGTCCTAGAACTAGATTTATTTTTGGGAGGAGTCGGTGTGTGATGGCTGGGAAGAATCCTAGTATGTTAGAGAAGTGGTGGGGGGTTTTGCTTGGTGTTGGTTTAAGTTGCTTGTTGGTCATTTTGGCTAAGTCGAGGGCTGTGGTTAGACCTGCAATTGTCACTGCAATGGCAGCTAGTTTTATGTAGGCGGGTATTGACATCACGGGAGTTTTTAGGGGCAAGAGGTTTGTGGTGATGATTAGTCCTGCAACAATGCTGCCTCAGGCGAGTCGCTTTACTGGGTTAATAACTGATGGGTTATTTTCATTGATTGGTGATAGGGCATTAAATCGTGGGTATCCTATAGATACGAAGAATACGACTCGTAAGCTGTATACGGCGGTAAAGGAGGTGGCAATAAGGGTTAGGACTAGGGCTCAGGCGTTTAAGTGGGAGGTGTTTAGGGCTTCAATGATTGCGTCTTTGGAGAAGAATCCTGCAAGAAATGGGGTACCCGTTAGGGCAAGACTGCCAATGGTTAAGCACGAGGAGGTGAATGGTGTGAGGTTGTGTATGCCTCCTATCTTTCGGATATCTTGTTCATCGTTCAGGCTGTGAATAATGGAGCCTGAGCATAGGAATAGTATGGCTTTAAAAAAGGCATGGGTGCAAATGTGGAGGAAAGCTAGTTGTGGTTGGTTCAGGCCGATGGTTACTATCATAAGTCCTAGTTGGCTGGATGTGGAAAATGCTACGATTTTTTTAATGTCATTTTGTGTGAGTGCACAAATTGCTGTGAATACTGTAGTCAAGGCTCCTAAGCATAGGCAAAGGGTTGAGGCAAGAGTGTTTTGTTCAATTAGGGGGCTTACTCGGATTAAAAGAAAAATCCCTGCAACCACTATTGTGCTTGAATGAAGTAGGGCAGATACTGGGGTGGGTCCTTCTATGGCTGAGGGAAGTCATGGATGGAGACCAAATTGTGCTGATTTTCCCGTTGCTGCTAGAATGAGGCCTAAGAGGGGTAAAGTTATATCTTGTTTTGTCCCTAAAGTGAATAATTGGTGAAGTTCCCATGAGTTTATTTTTGTGGCGATTCAAGCCATGGCTATGATCAGTCCAACGTCCCCGACCCGGTTATAAAGCACTGCTTGGAGTGCGGCTGTATTGGCGTCGGCTCGGCCGTACCATCATCCGATGAGTAAGAAAGATATGATTCCTACTCCTTCTCATCCAATGAAAAGTTGAAATAGGTTATTTGCTGTAACTAGAATAATCATAGCAATTAGGAAAATTAGCAAGTACTTAAAGAATTGGTTTATTTGGGGGTCTGCATGTATATATCATGAGGCGAATTCAAGGATTGATCATGTTACGTATAGGGCAATTGGTACGAAAACGATTGAGTAGAGGTCAAACTTTAGTGAAATGTTGATGTTAAATATTAATGTATTTATTCAAGTTCAGGTGGACGCAATCGTTTCGATTCCTTCGTTAAGAAAGAGTGCAAGTGGAAGAAGGCTAATGGCAAACGCTACTATTACTGCTGTCTTTACATGTGTTAAGGCTCAGGTGGGTTGAGCTTTCTGTGGGGTAAGTGTTGATATTACTGGGAATAAAAGAATGATGAAGATAATTATTAAGCTGGAGGTTATAAACAGAGGAGTGGTGTGCATAGCTACTACTTGGATTTGCACCAAGAGTTTTTGGTTCCTAAGACCAACGGATGAGCTGTTATCCTTTAGAAGCGTCGAGTGAGCCTTGGGGTTTAACCAAGGTGGCAAAAATTAGCAGTATTTGTTGTCGTCGGACCTCTCTCGGTGGACAAGGGGGGTTTAACCCCTATTGCTAGAATCACAATCTAGAATTTTAGTTAAACTATGTCTACATGTAGTCCATCCCCAGATTAGTTCTGGTTTTAGTACTAGGAGGACGAGGGGAAGAATATGGAGGGCCATGAGAAGATGTTCTCGTGAGTATGATGGGAAGATTGCTGAAAGGTGTTGTGGGGTGGGGCCGCGTTGTGTTATTAAGAATATGTAAAGGGAATAGCCCGCGGTGATAAGTGTGCCAGCACCTGTGATTAGAATCGTGAAGTATGACCAGTTAAACAGTGACGAAATAATCATGATTTCTGCTATTAAATTTGGTAGTGGGGGTAGTGCTAGGTTTGCTAGGCTAGCAATGAATCATCATGTGGCTATTAAGGGGAGGATTGCTTGAAGGCCTCGGGCTAGTACTATGGTTCGGCTATGTGTTCGTTCGTAGTTCGTGTTTGCTAGGCAGAATAGTGCTGAGGATGTTAGTCCGTGGGCGATTATTAGGACTAGTGCGCCTGTGGTTCCTCAGGGGGTTTGAATAAGGATTCCTGCAGCGACAAGTCCTATGTGGCTGACAGAGGAGTATGCAATGAGTGACTTGAGGTCTGTTTGTCGTAAGCAGATTGAGCCGGTTATAATTACTCCTCAGAGGGCAAAAACAATAAATGGGTAGCTTAGTTCCTTAGTTATTGGCTCAAGTATAATTATAATTCGTATCATGCCGTAACCCCCAAGTTTAAGGAGTACAGCTGCAAGTACTATTGAGCCTGCGATAGGGGCTTCTACATGGGCTTTAGGGAGTCACAGATGTACTCCGTATAGTGGTATCTTAACTAGAAAAGCTAGGAGACAGGCCAATCATCATAGCTTGTTTGCATAAGATAAGTCGTAGGTTGAGGGTGAGTATTGAAGGGTAAGTAAACATAAGGTGCCGGTGGAGTTTTGAAGAAGGAGAAGTGCAACTAATAGGGGGAGAGATCCCGCTAGGGTGTAGAACAAGAAGTAGGTGCCCGCCTTGAGTCGCTCAGTCTGATTTCCTCATCGGGTAATTAGAACTAAGGTTGGGATAAGGGTAGACTCAAATATTACGTAAAACATGATCATTTCTGTTGCACCGAATGCTAGAATTAAAAATATTTGTAGGGAGACTAGAAGGGAGATATACATGCGTTGGCGGTTTTCTGGCTCTTGCGCGGTGTGGTTTTGGCTGGCTAAAATTATTAGGGGGAGCAATCAGCAGGAGAGTACTAATAGGGGGGTTGAGAGGCAGTCAGTGGCTAAAAATATATTAATTGTTGATCACCCTGTTTCTGAAAGGTTTTTCAATCAAGTTATGCTAATTAGTGCGATAAGAAGACTGTGAGCAAGAGTTGATGTCCATAGTCATTTTATGGGGGTTAGTCAGCTTAGTGGAAGGAGCATGATTGTTGGCAGAAGAATTTTTAGCATTGTAGTAAGTTGAGGTTTTTTAGTCGGTCTCCTCCGTGTGTTCGGGAGGTGGCTACTAGAAGGGCCAGGCCTGCACTAGCTTCACAGGCTGAGAATGCTAGGAGAATTATTGGTGAGGCCATTGGTCCTGCTGAGTCAAGTTCTAGGGACCAGAAGGCTAGGGCAATAAGAAGTGAAAGTATCATGCCTTCCAGACATAATAGTGCGGATAGTAGATGGGTGCGGTGAAATGTGAGGCCGGCTGTCCCCATGATGAAGGCGGATGAGAAGGCAAATTGAGTGGGGGTCATTAGGCAATTGTGGACTTTAACCTCAAGTTTTTGAGCCGAAATCAAATGTTTTTCTTAAACTAAATGCCTATTCTGCTCATTCTAGTCCTCCTTGGATTCACTCGTAGACTAATCCCAGGGTTAGAAGGATAAGAACGGCGGATGCTCAGAAGAATGTTATTAGAGGCACAGGCATTTGGTCACCTCATGGTAGTGGGAGTAGAAGAGCAATTTCTAGGTCGAATAGAAGGAATAGGATGGCGATCAGAAAAAATCGGATGGAAAATGGTAGTCGAGCAGAGCCTAGTGGGTCAAAGCCGCATTCGTATGGGGAGAGTTTCTCTGGGTCGGGGGTCATTTGTGGTATTCAAAACGATACTAGGGCTAAGATTAGCGAAAGAACTGTGGCAATAAGAATAGTTGTTGTTACTAGGTTCATTATTTTTCCTTGGAATTTAACCAAGACCAGGTGATTGGAAGTCACTTATACTAACTTAATACTAGAAAAACTAAGATCCTCATCAATAAATTGATACGTATAGGAATAGTCACACTACATCAACAAAATGTCAGTATCATGCTGCTGCTTCAAATCCGAAGTGGTGGTCAGATGTGAAGTGGTGGTAAATCTGGCGGATTAGGCATACAGCTAAGAAGGTTGAGCCAATAATGACGTGGAGTCCGTGGAAGCCTGTTGCGACGAAAAAGGTGGAGCCATAGACGCCATCGGCGATAGAAAATGGTGCTTCATAATATTCTATGCCTTGGAGGAATGTGAAGTAAAATCCTAATAGAATTGTGAGGGCTAGAGACTGGATTGCCTGTTTTCGTTCTCCTTCTATAATGCTGTGGTGTGCTCAGGTTACTGTGACTCCTGAGGCAAGTAGTACTGCTGTGTTTAGAAGTGGTACTTCAAATGGGTCAAGTGTTGTGATTCCTGAGGGAGGTCAGCATCCACCAAGTTCAGGTGTGGGGGCGAGGCTAGCGTGATAGAAGGCTCAGAAAAATCCTAGAAAGAAAAACACTTCTGAGGTGATGAAGAGGATTATTCCGTAGCGTAGGCCTTTTTGTACTGGGGGTGTGTGGTGTCCTTGGAAGGTGCCTTCTCGTACGATATCTCGTCATCATTGGAATATGGTGAGGAGAAGAAGAGCTGTGCCGAGCACTATTAGGCTGGTCGTATGGAAGTGGAATCAAATGGCTAGGCCTGATGTTATTGAGAGGGCTGCAATTGCGCCAGTAAGGGGTCAGGGGCTGGGGTCAACTATATGATATGCGTGTGCTTGATGGGCCATTAAGTATTTTCTTGTAGGTAGAGGCTTAGAAGTAGCACAAATACGTAAGCTTGAATTATTGCTACTGCAACTTCTAGCGCGCTTAACATGAGGAGGAAAAGGGAGATTGTGGCGCCTGCTAGTATTGAGTGTGGGAAAATGAAGAATGCTCCGCTGGCTACTAGGTTTATTAAAAGGTGGCCTGCGGTTAAGTTGGCGGTTATTCGTACTCCGAGGGCCAAAGGTCGAATGAAGAGGCTAATGGTTTCGATAATGATTAGGATGGGTACTAGTGCAGGGGGTGTGCCTTCGGGGAGAAAATGGGCTAAGGCGTGGGTGGGCTGGTTTCGTATCCCAATAATGACTGTGGATAGTCAGAGTGGCAGGGCGATGCCTAGACTAACTGATAGTTGGGTGGTTGGTGTAAAGGTAAAAGGGAGTAGTCCTAACAGGTTCAGGGTGACTAGGTAGGCACCTAAGCAGGCAAATATCAGTGCTCATTTGTGTCCTGCTATATTAAGGGGTGTAAGTAGTTGTTGAGTAAATTGATTGATTGATCATGATTGAATGGCAATAAGTCGGCCTTGGATTCATCGGTTGGGGAGAGATGGGAATAATGATGCTGGGGCTAGAAATGCCAGGACAATAAGTGGAATGCCTAGTAAGGAGGGGCTGCTAAATTGTTCAAAAAGGTTTACTGTCATTGGTGGGTTCAGGGGGTTGTTAAAAGGGCTTTTGCACTTTGATGCACTGGCTCGTTGGTGGACTCGTGTTGCATAATTTTAGGGAAGACTAAAGTTAGGAGAACTAGTCAAGAGAATAGTATGATTAAAAACCAAGGGGAGGGGTTTAATTGTGGCATGTCGCTAGGGGTGGTTGGGAGGCACCATTCTTTAGCTTAAAAGGCTAACGCTGGACCCTGTTTAGCTTCTTAGCGATAGGTCTAGGAGCATGGTTAGGCATCATTCTTCAAATGTTGATAATGAGATTGATTCAATGACAGCTGGTATGAAGCTGTGGTTAGCACCGCAGATTTCAGAGCATTGTCCATAAAACACGCCAGGGTGGGAGGTGATGAAAGCTGTTTGGTTAAGTCGTCCAGGGACTGCGTCCACTTTTACTCCGATGGATGGGATGGCTCAGGAGTGTAAGACGTCTTCGGCTGACACTAGGACTCGGATTGGTGATTCTGTTGGGATAACCACTCGGTGGTCTGCCTCTAGCAATCGGAATTGGCCAGGAGCAAGGTCTTGTGTGGGTACCATATATGCATCAAAAGATAGGTCGTTGTAGTCGGTATATTCATAGCTTCAGTATCACTGATGCCCAAGTGCTTTAATGGTAAGGTGGGGATCATTTACCTCATCTATAAGATAGAGGATCCGCAGTGATGGGAGTGCGATTAAGACCAGAACAAGAGCTGGGAGAATTGTTCATACGATTTCAATTTCTTGTGAGTCTAGTAAGAACTTATTTGTTAATTTGGTTGATACTGTAACTACAATGATGTAAAGTACAAGAGTGCTAATGAGAAAGACAATTATCAGCGCATGATCGTGGAAGTGAAGTAATTCTTCTATTACTGGGGAAGCTGCATCTTGAAAACCTAATTGTGAAGGATGTGCCATTAATTTAGGCAAGGCGCGCGGGGTTTTAACCCACTATTCTGCCCTGACAAAGCAGTGTAATTTCTATTTTACTAGCGTCTTATTAAGAAAGTGACAGAGTGGTTATGTGATTGGCTTGAAACCAGTCTACGGGGGTTCAATTCCTCCCTTTCTCGTTTAGTTGCTTGAACTTGAACGTATGCAGGCTCCTCAAATGTGTGGTAGGGAGGGGGGCAGCCGTGGAGTCATTCCACGTTGGTTGTGGTTAGTTCAACTATTGCCACTTCTCGTTTGGCTGCGAATGCTTCTCAAACGATAAATAGGAATATGATTACAGCAACAAGGGATACTAATGAGCCTGCGGATGAGACTAGATTTCATAAGGCATACGCATCAGGGTAGTCTGAGTATCGACGAGGCATTCCTGCTAGGCCGAGAAAATGTTGTGGGAAGAATGTGAGGTTAACTCCTACAAACATAACTCCAAAATGGAGCTTTGTTCAAACGCTGTGAAGTGTATAGCCTGTAAATAGTGGGAATCAATGAACGAACCCTGCTATGATGGCAAATACGGCTCCTATGGAGAGAACGTAGTGGAAGTGGGCTACGACGTAGTAAGTGTCGTGCAGAACAATGTCTAGAGAAGAATTCGCGAGAACAATTCCTGTTAGGCCTCCGACTGTAAACAAGAAAATAAAGCCTAGGGCTCAAAGCATTGGTGTTTCTCACTTAATTGATCCTCCGTGAAGAGTGGCTAATCAGCTAAATACTTTTACCCCTGTAGGAATGGCAATAATTATTGTGGCGGATGTGAAGTAGGCACGTGTGTCAACGTCTATTCCGACAGTAAACATGTGATGAGCTCAAACAATAAATCCTAGGAGGCCGATTGCTATTATTGCTCACACCATACCCATATACCCGAAAGGTTCTTTTTTACCTGCATAGTAGGCTACAATGTGTGAAATTATGCCAAATCCGGGTAGAATTAAAATGTATACTTCAGGGTGGCCGAAGAATCAGAATAGGTGTTGATAAAGGATGGGGTCTCCTCCTCCTGCTGGGTCAAAAAATGTAGTATTGAGGTTGCGGTCTGTTAGTAGTATTGTAATCCCTGCGGCTAGTACTGGTAGGGAGAGTAGGAGCAGGACGGCAGTAATAAGGACTGACCAAACAAATAAGGGTGTTTGGTATTGTGAAATAGCGGGGGGTTTCATGTTAATAATTGTGGTAATAAAGTTAATGGCTCCTAAAATCGATGAGATTCCTGCTAAGTGGAGTGAGAAAATGGTTAGATCTACCGAGGCTCCGGCGTGCGCCAGATTTCCTGCTAGCGGGGGGTAGACTGTTCAGCCTGTACCTGCTCCGGCTTCAACTCCGGATGAGGCCAGGAGAAGAAGGAAAGAAGGAGGTAAGAGTCAAAAGCTCATGTTGTTCATTCGGGGAAAAGCCATGTCAGGGGCTCCAATCATTAGAGGGATTAGCCAGTTGCCAAATCCTCCAATCATAATGGGCATTACTATAAAGAAAATTATAACGAAAGCATGTGCAGTGACGATAACATTATAAATCTGGTCGTCTCCCAGCAGGGCTCCTGGTTGGCTCAGTTCGGCTCGGATTAGCAGGCTTAGGGCTGTTCCTACTATTCCTGCTCATGCACCAAAGATTAGGTAGAGGGTGCCGATATCTTTATGGTTGGTCGAAAAAAATCAGCGTGTGATTGCCACAAATAAGATGGCTGAGTGTTAAGCGGTGGATTGTAGCCCCACATACGGGGGTTCAATTCCCCCTTTTATTAAGCACTGAGGTGTTTAGACATAGCAGATTGCAAATCTGAAGAAGCGGGCTAACGCCCGCCGGTGCTTTCGCCCGCCTTTTCCCCCTCCCCAAGGCGGGGGAAAGTAGATGAATGCTCGCTGGTTTGGGCGCTTAGCTGTTAACTAAGAGTTTGTAGGATCGAAGCCTTCTCATCTAGGAATAAGGCTATAGCTTAATTAAAGTGCTTGTTTTGCATACAAGAGATGTAGGTTAGTGTCCTGCTAGTCTTATCAGGGATTAAGGGGTTCTCACCCTTGCTGGGGGCTTTGAAGGCCCCTGGTCTGGCTCTATCCTAAATCCCTTACGTTATTGCCAGCGCTATGATAGTTGGGGTTGCTGGGAGAAGCATGAGCGCTATGATAAGTGTTAAAGAAAGGGGCATTACGCTGTTCTTTGAAGTTAGACGTCATGGGGCTGTTGCAGGTGTGTTGTTCGGTGAGATGGTCATCGCTATTGAATAGGTTAGTCGTAGGTAAAAGTAGAGGCTAAGAAGGGCAGCTAGTGCCGCTGCGGTAGCAACTGGTGCGAGTTGTTGTTTTGTTAGTTCTTGGATAATTAGTCATTTGGGCATAAATCCTGTGAGTGGGGGGAGACCTCCTAATGACAGCAGGGCAAGAGGGGCCAGGGCTGTGACGACTGGGGCGGTGGTTCATGATGTTGCTAGTGCGTTGGTTGTGGTGGATTTTGTGAAGTTGAAGATTATGAATGTTGATGAGGTCATTGCGATGTAGGTTAGAAGTGCTATTAGGGCTATTGATGGTGAGAATTGCATGATTATGACCATTCAGCCTAGGTGGGCGATGGAGGAGTAGGCTAGGATTTTTCGTAGTTGGGTTTGGTTTAAGCCTCCTCAGCCGCCAATTAGGATTGATGTTAGTCCCAGGATTAGTAGGAGGTGGGGGTTAGATTCGTGGATTTGAAGAAGTAGTGCGAATGGTGCAAGTTTCTGTCATGTGGATAAGATCATTCCAGTGGTTAGGTCTAGTCCTTGAAGGACTTCTGGTAGTCAAATATGAGTTGGAGCTAGTCCTAACTTAAGTGCTAGGGCTAGAATCAGAAGTGAATTTGGTAGAGGGTGCATGATTTGGGTAATGCTTCATTGTCCGGTTATTCAGGTATTAGAAATTGCTGCAAAAAGGAGTATAGCTGCTGCTGCAGCTTGGGTAATAAAGTATTTTGTTGCGGCTTCCGTGGCTCGGGGGTGGTGGTGTTGTGCTATTAATGGAATAATGGCAAGGGTGCTTATCTCAAGGCCTATTCATGCTAGGAGTCAGTGGGAGCTTAAGAATGTTAGGGTGGTTCCTAGACCTAGCGCTGTAAAAAAGATGATTAGTGTGTAGGGATTCATTAGTAAAGGATGGATTTTAACCTACATTTTTGGGGTATGGGCCCAAAAGCTTAATTAGCTGACTTTACTAGGAAGTGGTGTAGTGGAAGCACTAAGAGTTTTGATCTCTTCAGGTAGGGTTCAAATCCCTTCTTTCTAAGGGGCTGGGGGGATTTTAACCCCCATTATTCACTCTATCAAAGTGGCCCTTTAATTCAGGCACGGCCCCTAGTTTTGCGGAGGTAGTCCTGCAAAAGCAGTGGGGAGGGCTAGGTGTCAAATGAGCAGAGCTAGTGTGATGGGAAGGAAGTTCTTTCAGATTAGATGTATGAGTTGGTCATATCGGAATCGCGGGTATGATGCTCGTACTCAAAGGAAGCAAAATGATATTAGGGCGGCTTTAATCATCAGGTTTGCTGAACTTAATTCTGGCGACATTATGGTATGTGCCGCTCCTAGGAATAGCGTGGTCGAAAGTGTGTTTATGAGTAAAATGTTGGCGTACTCGGCCAAGAAGAATAGTGCGAAAGGTCCGGCTGCATATTCTACATTGAATCCTGACACGAGTTCTGACTCTCCTTCGGTCAGGTCAAAGGGGGCTCGGTTTGTTTCTGCGAGTGTCGAGATGAATCATATTGCGGCAAGGGGTCAAGCTGGGGCAATAAGTCAGATGGATTCTTGTGTGTAGTTAAACATTTGTAGTGTAAATCCTCCGGTAAAGATAATAATGCTTAGTAGAATCAATCCTAGGCTAACCTCATAAGAAATGGTTTGGGCGACTGCCCGTAAGGCTCCAATGAGAGCGTATTTTGAATTTGATGCTCATCCAGAGCCTAGGATGGAGTAGACGGCTAGGCTGGAAAGAGCAAGGATAAATAGGATTCCTAGGTTTAAGTCTGCCATAGGGTAAGGGGCTGGGATGGGGGCTCATAAAATCAGTGCTAAAGTTAGGGCCAGAGTTGGGGTAAGAATAAACAGGAGGGGAGATGCAGCTGAGGGCCGAACTGGTTCTTTAATAAATAGTTTGACGCCATCTGCGATTGGTTGGAGGAGGCCGTATGGTCCTACAACGTTTGGGCCTTTACGGAGTTGTATGTATCCTAGTACTTTCCGTTCAATTAAGGTGAAGAAGGCAACTGCTAGTAGTACTGGTACAATAAAGCATAGGGGGTTTAGTACAAGTGTGATGATTGAGTGAATCATAGTTAAAGAGAGGATTTGAACCTCTGTGGAAAGGGCTTAGGTCTTTTGCAATGTCCGGGCTCTGCCACTTTAACATGTCTTATTCTAAGAAGCAAGATTATGTCCCTTTGTCTATTTTAGTTGATTTCATTAGGTGGGGAGGGGGCGTACTTTTAGCATGGGCCCCCCTTTTTCGGTCCTTTCGTACTAGAAAAAGCCATATTCATAGATAGAAACTGACCTGGATTACTCCGGTCTGAACTCAGATCACGTAGGGTTTTAATCGTTGAACAAACGAACCCTTAATAGCGGCTGCACCATTAGGATACCCTGATCCAACATCGAGGTCGTAAACCCCCTTGTCGATATGGACTCTATAAGAGGATTGCGCTGTTATCCCTAGGGTAACTCGGTTCGTTGATCGGCGATGCCGGATCATTAAGGTCAGAAGTTCTGTTCTTTAGAGCTGTCGCTCTTGGTTGTAGAAAGGTGTTTCCGTTCCACGCGGGAGTTATTCTTTTTCCCGTGGTCGCCCCAACCAAAGACAGGGAAGCAGGTGTTATTTGGTTTAGTCTTTTATTTAAGGGGATTGACTTAATCTGCTTGGTAGTCTAAAGCTCCATAGGGTCTTCTCGTCTTATGGGTAAATCCCCGCTTCTGCACGGGGAGATCAATTTCATTGACTGGGGAAAGGAGACAGCTAAGCCCTCGTTGTGCCATTCATACAGGTCTTCATTTAAAAGACAAGTGATTGCGCTACCTTCGCACGGTCAAAATACCGCGGCCGTTAAACATTTTGGTCACAGGGCAGGCTGGACCTCTTATTTTCGATTCTGCAAGAGGCGATGTTTTTGGTAAACAGGCGAGGCTTGTGTTTGCCGAGTTCCTTCTTTTCCTTTTAGTCTTTCCTTGGGAGCACGCTTGTGTGAGGTTAACGGTGTGATGGTGGGTGTTTTTCTTGTTTTTTGTGATAGAGCCCAGGGCTCTCTTTGTTTGAGTCCGTTGGTTTTCGGTGTGAGTTCGTTCCGAGTTACACTTGTGCTAGGAGAGAGTCTTATTCTCTTATTACTCATATCAGCATAATTGTTTCTATAGTTAAATAGAACAGCCTGCTAGTTTTTGCACGGGTTGAGATGTTTTATTAGTATTGATGGCAGTTAGATGCACGAGCTTTAACGCTTTCTTCGTAGATGGCTGCTCTTAGGCCCACTTGAGTATCATGCCTTGAAAATTATAATCTTTACCCTGTGCTTAAGGTTGTATTCTTTATCAAAAGGGCTGTACCCCTTTTGATTAACTCCCACGGCTATCTTAGTAAGCAATTCAGGCGATGCTTGGTCGGTTAAAGTAGGGGTGGGGCTGAACTTCTATTCATTTCGCAGGCAACCAGCTATAACCGGGTTCGGTAGGTCTGTCACCTCTACTCAAAGCTCTTCCCACTCTTTTGCCACAGAGACGGGTTGGCCCTATTAATAGGCTGTCTTGGAGTAGCTCACTCGGTTTCGGGGTTTCTAACTAAAGGGCTCTTTGCTAGGGTTTACTGGCTGATTCATGATGCAAAAGGTACGAGGGGGAATCTCTGCTTTGTGTGGCTTTATTATTTATTTCACTTCTCTTTCAGCTTTCCCTTGCGGTACTGTTTCTATAGCGCTGTTGGTCCCTTTCTCTCGCCGATACTTGGGTAAAAAATGGTTTGTTTGTGTGTTTTTAGTAAATTTGGGGTTATTAATAATTATTTGTTGTATTTTTAGTGGGGCTAGCTGTGAGGCCTCAGGGCAGTCCGATTTGCACGGGCGACTTCTCAGTGTAAAAGAGATGCTTTACTGTCTTAGCTATGCTCTGGTTTGTCCAAGTGCACCTTCCGGTACACTTACCATGTTACGACTTGCCTCCCCTTTTGTCTTATTATTGTTTATGGATTGTTATTGTTACACTGGGGAGAGTGACGGGCGGTGTGTGCGCGCTTCAGGGCCTGTTTCAGGGGGACGCTCTATTTCCCTCTTACTTCTAAATCCTCCTTCATACCCACGTTTCAGTGGGCTAATTCGTTTAATACGCTGTGTCAGCGAATGTAGCCCATTTCTTCCCCTTGCATACGCTACACCTCGACCTGACGTTTTGGGTTGTGCCAATATTGCTTACTTTGGGTCCTTTACAGGGTAAGCTGACGACGGCGGTATATAGGCGGAGATAACAAGAAAGGGTGAGGTTGAACGGGGGTTATCGGTTCTAGAACAGGCTCCTCTAGGTGGGTCTAAAGCACCGCCAAGTCCTTTGGGTTTTAAGCTAGTGCTCGTAGTACCCTGGCGAATAAGTAGTTCTCTTATTATTGTTTACGGCCAAGCATAGTGGGGTATCTAATCCCAGTTTGTTTTCATGGCTTTCGTGGGTTCAGGTAATGTAAAGTCACTTTCGTGGATGGTCTTCCTACTCTCGGGAGCGTATGACAGCTCTGGGGGCGTTCGGCTTTATTTTTATGTTTCCTTAACCACGCTTTATGCCGATATCTGTCAACTTGGGTCTCTCGTATAACCGCGGTTGCTGGCACGAGTTTTACCGACCCTCTTGGCTTTAACTAAGTCAAGTTTTCACTTATTGCTTAATGTCTATCACTGCTGTTTCCCTTGGGGGTGTGGCTGAGCAAGGTGTCGTGGGCAACTTTGGTGTGCCTGATACCCACTCCTCGTTCTCGCAAGAGATTGGAGGGCATTTTCACGGGGTTGCGGATACTCGCATGTGTAAGTCTAGCCAAAGCTGACAGAAAAGTCAGGACCAAGCCTTTGTGCCTATGAGGCTTTCTAGGGCCTATCTTAACATCTTCAGTGTTATGCTTTATTTAAGCTACATGAGC